ACCCATGGTATGGACGAATTCCTTTCTTCATACAAATGTATAAAAGATGTTAGCCGCACTTAAAAGCCGAGTACTCTACCATTGAGTTAGCAACCCCTCCAAAAAAATTCGATTATGTCCATACAATCGGAATCAAACTAAATAAAAATAAATAGAAAATAGAAATTAAAAAAAAAAAAAAAAAAAAATCAAGCGATTTAATCACACGACACAATCAAAACATTAAACTAAAAACATTAAACTAGCAAAAAATTAAAACAAAAAATTAAAAGAAATAAAATATTAAGAATTTCGAATAAATCCTGAACAGACAAAAAGATTAAAAAATATAGATAACATAAAAATTTTTTAGATTACCCTATTTATTCTTACTTTTAGTTATTGTTTCCATTTCTTAGTTTTAGTTATATTATCTACTTAATGAATATTCTATTTAGTATTCTACTAAGATTCACTTAGAATACCTATTCTACCTATATAGGTATACATTGTATATATATATATATATATATTTTTTTTAAGACTTTTTTACTTATATATTTTTGATTTATATATATTCTACTTATATAATTATACTTATATATTTCTATTTTATATAAATATATTCTATTCTAATATATAGAAATAGAATAAAATATATATAATAAATCTAATTTGATAAATAAATGTGAATTCTCATTAGAACATTAAATTTCTATATATTTTCAATCAAAAAAAACTTTTATATCACAACAAATCCAATAAACCCATCGCTTGAATGAAGAAACAATTCAAATTAATGGATAGAACAGGTATAAATAGATCGACAGATAAAATCCCATTACCTCAGATGGGATTATATTTATTTGATACATTCTTGTCAATATCAATGTGAATATCTTGAGTTCATAAATAAATATACACTGAAGAAAACAAAAGAATTAATTGAAATTCAATTTCAATAAAATTTAATAAAAAGAAATTCAATAAAAATCAAATACTAAAACTAAATAAATTACTCAAATTCAAATTAAATTCAAATTAAATAGAAATAGAAAATTTAATAATAAAAAAAATACTATACAAAGATAGAAAAATAATATACAAATAAAAATAGAAATAAATAGAAAAATATATAGAATATATTACAATATATAGATATAAAATAGATAGATATATTTTCTAAGGAAATTATAAGGAAATATAGAATACCTGGAGCATTCAAATAGTTTTTTTTATCGAATGATACAAACCCACTTTTCCAAAGATCTCTTCCTTCTTTTCGGCATTGAACATCAAATCAATTGCAAGGATTCGAATCTTTCTAAAAAAAAAAAAAAAAATCATCTGTACTTTCTTAACTCAAGTTGGAGAACTTTTAAATAGGTCAAAGGAAATCCTTTAAGCATTTCATTGATTGAGTGATCTCTAATCGCCTTTCTTTTTGTTTCTTTTAGAATCTATTTTGATTCTTCATTCTGATCAAATTGTTGAGACAATTGAAAACGATATTTACCCGGTCCAGGATCCTTTATTTTTCCCTTGAATCGTTGGGTTTAGACATTACTTCGGTGGTCTTTAATCCTTTCAAACTGGATGCAACATATCAGTTTTTGTGATTTCTTTCTATCAAAAAAAGAATCAGATTAATGGTTGATTCTTGCATCATATACTTTCTTTTTGAACTTTTGAATCAAAAAAATTTGGTCAATTCTAAAAAACTTTATTCTTGGATTTGAAACTTGCTCGAATTGGATCCTTTCTATTTCGATTTACACTATACCACAACAAAAAGTGAGATTTCGAGTGTATAAATATAACAAAACAAATGATGTCGAGTTAGGAGCACTCTCATCTCATTCCTTTCCTATTCCTATATATATTATAGCTATATTATGCTATATAATATTCTAAATATTAAACATATATATATATAGAATATAATATTATGAATATAATATTATTCAATAAAATTCCAATTATATGCTTATGCTATATTATATATATAACTATTATATTAATATTCTTAATATTATTTATTATTATTTATTAATTCTTTTTTAATATTAATTAAAATAATTAATATTAAATTTTAAATATTCAATTTAAAATTTAAATTTATTTTTTCAAATTTCTTTTTATTTATTATTAATTTTTTTTTATTTAATTATTATTTAATAAATTAATATTATTTATTAGGGTATAATAAGGTAGATGTAAGAATCCATAGTTGATCATGTCCTTCAAGTCGCGCGTTGCTTTTTACCATATCATTTCAAACGAAGTTTTACTATAACATTCCTTGCGTTTTGAACTAGTATGGAATTCATTTTATTAGGGAATCCTGAATAGTCATCGGTTCAACCAATACATAGAAATCCCAAATTTGAATTTCTTAATTTCTATTGGATAATTTTCGAATATTCCAAAAGAAATAAGACAAAAAAACGAAATAAGCTATTTTTAAGTCTTTAAGTGAGTACCTAGGACGCATTTGCCTATCTCCCATTTATTCAAGTTCCACGGACTCCTACAAAATCATTAAAAAGATTCAATTTCTAAATTTTCCATCTAGATATCATTATTTGAATAAGGTTTTGTTTTAAACATATTTTTATCATCATAATAAAAAAAAACCTATTCAGATTCGGATTAACTCATTAATGATTTTAAATAAATAGGAAATTGGTTAAAAAAATATCCAATTTTTTTAATGCAGTAGTCGATAAAAAAGACTGATGTGGGGAAAATTGGAAATTGTTTTGTTATTCTTTCAGACTGAGTGCTAAAATCAGTATCGAAATACTCGAAGATCATCTTATTTATCAGATAGACTTTTTTATCAGATAGACTAAAGAATTGTCATTGAAATTTCTTTTTGATATTCTATCTTATATGGTGCAGTGCAATTCAAGTTACCTAAGTTAAATTAAGGGATGAGACATTTTATTTTTATTTTTATTTGATAGATTATATAGAATGATAGATTATAGAGAATATCTGGGACGGAAGGATTCGAACCTCCGAATAGCGGGACCAAAACCCGTTGCCTTACCACTTGGCTACGCCCCATTTATATTTCTATTCAACACTAATAAAAACTAATATTAATAGTGGTTCTTCGTCAATTCCCATCCAAATATCTAGGAAATATATTACTGTCTTGTTCGGATTTTCATATGTGTAGATATAGAATTCAACTGAATTGATTGCTCATAATAGATAATTCAACTAAGATATTGTATAAAAATATGATTTCCTCTATTCTTTTTTGATTTGAGAATTGAAGGATTTTTGATTGGGTGAGTTTAATAACACAATAAATTTAATAAAAATAAAGAAGGGTTCTTCGTCTACCTTACTTTTTTTTGATTCATTTTTATATCAATAACATATTAATAACTTAGTCATCAATCAAAATACAATTATCTTCAAGAACAAAATGTTTGTTATGCTTAATAGTTTTAGTTTAATTTGTATCTGTCTTAATTCTGCCCTTTATTCAAGCAATTTTTTATTCACAAAATTGCCTGAAGCCTACGCTTTTTTGAATCCAATCGTAGATGTTATGCCAGTAATCCCTTTACTCTTTTTTCTATTAGCCTTTGTTTGGCAAGCTGCTGTAAGTTTTCGATGAGATTTTAATACTATCCTAAAATAATTCATGATTTATTCGAGAAAAAAATTATAGTAATTGAGAAGATCAGATAAGTCTTATACTCTAAGCTCTTAATTCAAACATTAAAGTTATTGTATAAACGCGAGAATTTTGGATCACCCCCATTTTTTTCATTCTTAACTTTTTTTTGATTCCAGATTCTATTAACGCCCTAATTGTAGTTATGAAAAAAAATTATAAGAAAGACTCGACTCTTATTCCAAATGAATTTCGAAAAATTCATTTCTATTTCTAGAAATCACTTCATTTCTTGGTGTTAAAATAGAAAATGTGGTATAAAAATAGAGAATCTATTTTTTTTTTCCAAACCAAAAAAGATCGTGGAGATTTTCTAATGCTTACTCTTAAACTCTTTGTTTACACAGTAGTTATATTCTTTGTTTCTCTCTTCATCTTTGGGTTTTTATCTAATGATCCTGGGCGTAATCCTGGACGTGAAGAATAGAATAAAAATTCTAAGGGTTTTCTTGATTTTAAAATGTTTTTAGTATGTTATTTCTTTTTACCCAGTCTTTATCTATTCTAGATCTCGATTTGAATCTATATTTTTGTTTTAAATTAATATTTTAAATAGAATTTGCCATAGAAATATTAATATAAATAAAGAAATTTGAAATTTCAATTTTTAACTAGAAATAGTAAATAGAAAGGAAATATTCAATAAAAAGAAAAATTCGAAATTAGAAATAACTATTAATAAATGAAATATTCAAATTAAATGAAATATTCAAATTATTCATTTTTTAATTTATTTAAATAGTTTAAATAGAAATTAAATAGAAAATAAAATAGAACATTGAAATAAGAAATAAAGCAAAAAGATTTTCGAAATTTGAAAGAAAAGATAAAAAAAATTCAAGTCATCACTGGAACCGGAAAGAGAGGGATTCGAACCCTCGGTACGAATAACTCGTACAACGGATTAGCAATCCGACGCTTTAGTCCACTCAGCCATCTCTCCCGATTAAAAAAGAATAATTATAAGGATAATTATTATGTTCCATTACATAGCAAGTAATTACATTATACAACAAGTAAGGCTTGAAAAAAAAAGGCTTTGCCTCTCTCTTTATTACTTTATTTCGTAATTACTTTTTTTCTTATTTAATTATATAATAATAGAAATTCGAATTCTCTCAAATTCTCTATTTATTCTATATTTATTAAATATATATTTCGAATTCTATATAATTCGAAATTGGCTATTTTTCTATTATTGTTTATTTTTCTATTCTAAAAATAGATTCTATATTTAATTTATATTAATTTGAATTTATTTAATTATATATTTTTAGAATTTCTATTATTTTTTTCTATTTTTTATTAATTTTGAAATTATTATTTATATAATTATATAAATAATAATTTCAAATTGAAATATACAAATTGAAATATATCAATTGAAATAGAAATAAATAGTTAACTTAATAACTCGTTAACTTAATAACTAATTAAAATAACTAATTAAAGAAAATAGAAATTGAAATATCAAATTAATTAAATGAAAATAAGAAAATATGTTCCATTGTCTTACTCGACAAAAAGTTCATTATATACGATAATTGTATCGTAGCGGGTATAGTTTAGTGGTAAAAGTGTGATTCGTTCTAGTAATTGAAACGAATAGTTAAGGGATCCCTTGGCTGATATTCGAATGAAAAACTTTATTTCTTAAAACGATTTAATCCTTTACCTTCTCAATGAAAAATTCGAGGAAGAATATACATTCTCGTAATTTGTATCCAACAGTCAATTAGAAATTGAAAAATTGGATTATTAAATTACGAAACATAATTTTTTTTATTTTAATTAGATCAATCCTTTCAATTGAATAAGTATAAGTAAAGGATCTATGGAAAAAGACAGAAAAGTTTATTTCTAATCGTAACTAAATCTTCAACGTTTTCCTTGTTTTATATAGTCGAAATTGAAGCAAAATTAAGTATTAAACGATGACTTTGGTTTATTATAGACATCGACTCTTGTTTTACCTCGGTCGAAACGAAACAAAACCCTTTTCCTAAGGATTCTATCAAATAGAAATAGAGAACGAAGTAACTAGAAGAATTGTTAATTGGGAAATTTGAATCCCACTTGTCTAGAGGGATCATCTAGAAAGTACCTTGTTTTGAATACCGAAAAGCTAACATAGATGTTATGGGTCAATTTGTTTTCACTCCCGTCTTATCTTCTAGCTTATAGCTGGAAATTTATCCATATCCCATAAAGAAGCCGAATGAAACCAAAGTTTCATGTTCGGTTTTGAATTAGAGACGTTAAAGATGATAAATTAACGTCGACTATAACCCCTAGCCTTCCAAGCTAACGATGCGGGTTCGATTCCCGCTACCCGCTCTAGATCGCTATACTCTCCAAAAACTCGAGATAATCTTTCTAGAATCCATATATTCTTTTTAATATTATATTATTATATATTTTTTTGAATATTTTAGTTATTTTTAGTTATTATTATATATAATCTATCTTATTATTAATAATAATGGAATATAATACCAATTTAATGGAATAATAAATATATTAATTTAACGAAAATGAAAATTAAAATGTTTAATAGAACTTACATATTTTTTTTTTATTATTTTATTAAATAATTATATTATTAAATATTAATATAAATATTAATAAAAAAAATATGAATACAAAAAAAATACTAAATTACTAAATTCTAGAATATTATCTTATAGAATAATATTTCTTATAGAATAATATTTCATTTTCATATAGAATAATATTTCCTATTAAGAATATTTCCTATTAATAATTATTTATTAATTATATTAATATTTATTATTAATATTAATATTTATTATTAATAGAAATATTAATATAAATAAAAAGAAATAAAAGAAAATCGAAAAAATAGAAAATATAAACAATAGAAAACAATATAGAAATTTTAGTATTTATATATTAGAATATTAGATTAATTTCTATTATTATATTATCTAGAATAGTTCTATATAGTTTATATAGTTTCTATATAGTATAGAATATATATATATAATATATATCCTATATATAATCTATATATAAATAATAATAGGTAAAATATGTAATTCTAATTTCTTAATTTGGAAAATTATCTTGTGTATTCTTTTTTTTTTTTTTATAAAAAAAATTATCAAAGAAAAAAATTGGAATACAAAAGCGTCCATTGTCTAATGGATAGGACAGAGGTCTTCTAAATCTTTGGTATAGGTTCAAATCCTATTGGACGCAATTTTTCTCCATATATACATATATTGAGTATTTTATCATTTTAGTAGTATATCATATATTATATCATATATTAGTAGTATATATTTCATTTTTCTATTATATTATTTATATATATATATTTTATTTTTGTATATATATGTATATATATATGTATATATATTGTTTTTTTTTTTTTTCTATTATTTTATTAGTATTCTAATTTTAAATTAGTATTCTAATTTAAAATTTTAAAGTTAAAGATTCCAAGTGATTAATTTCTTTATACTTGTTCCTGAACTAAAAAGCGTTCCTTCTGTTCCTGAATAGCTTCTTTCAAAAGGATTTCTGCTTCTTCGGTGAATGTTTTGGTAGAAGATATGATTTCTTCGAACTGAGGTTTATTCGTTTTTAAGTAGGTACGTAACTCAACGAGAAATTTCCTTACTTGTCCGATTTCTAATGAATCAAGATAACCATTCGTTCCGGTATAAATAGTCATTATCTGTTCCTCGACGGTGAGAGGCGCAGATTGGGATTGTTTGAGCAACTCACGTAATCGCTGACCTCTTGCCAATTGATTCTGAGTAGCTTTATCTAGATCAGAAGCGAATTGCGCAAAGGCT